TCAAACAAAAATATACCTATTATGACTAGGAATGCGGTACAAGGGATTCGATTCCCCGAAGCTCGTAGCAAAAGAGCAGGTAAATAAAAGGTTTTTTAGAATTGATTTTTTTTAATCATACATAATTGAAAACAACAATTTTGTTCTTTTTACGAACCTGATGTCAATAAATCCGCGAGTCTAGAAATTCATTTCGGCCAATTGAACCTTCTCGAACTGTTTCTTTTTAAGAACCAAAAAGATTTGGGCCAAAATAACAGACGCCAAGAAGACCAAAAGACCTTGGACACGTAATGGATCTTGAAGTACTATTTCTGCATCTCCCTGACCAAATCCACCCACATTAGGATTACTCGTTAATGGTTGATCCAATTTGATGGATTCACCCTCTGAAACAAGAACTTCTGGTCCCGGAGGGATAATATCAACCACTTCACGTCCATCCGATGGATCTGTTATGGTTATTTCATACCCCCCTTTTTCTTTTCGTATGATTTTACTTACTATGCCCGCCCCTGTAGCATTATAAACTGTATTGTTACTCTTGCTTCCGTCGGGATAAATCTGTCCCCTTCCCCTATTCCCCCCTACGTATATAGGATATTTTAAGAAGTGAACATCTTTCTTAGTAGCGGGGTCGGGGGAAAGAATAGGAAAGGTGATTTCACTATATTTCTGACCGGGGACAGGCCCTATCACAAGAATATTTTGTTTATTAGGGCGATAGCTCTGAAAAGACAAATTGCCTATCTTTTCTTTCATCTCGGGAGAAATACGATCGGGAGGAGCTAATTCAAACCCCTCCGGTAAAATAAGAACAGCCCCCACATTTAAACCCCCTTTCTTACCATTAGCAAGAACTTGTTTCACTTGCTTATCATAAGGAATTCGAACAACTGCTTCAAATACAGTATCAGGGAGTACCGCCTGTGGAACCTCAATATCCACGGGCTTATTAGCTAAATGGCAGTTGGCACATACAATACGCCCAGTCGCTTCTCGTGGATTTTCATAACCCTGCTGCGCAAAAATGGGATATGCACTTGAAATGGATGTCCGAGTTATGATATATATCATGAGTGATACGGAAATAGATCGAGTAATATGTTCCTTTATCCAAGAAAAAGTCTTTCTAGTTTGCATGGTCTAATCATTGATCCGAAAATTTCTACAATAAATTTGGCAGGTCTCTAGTATAGTTCCCTGTCCACGATTCTGCTATTTATTGGAATCATTTTACTAGAATACTATAGTATAAGTATACTATGAAAATAGTATGAAAATCGCCTGTTTTTAATACTTCTGTAGAACTACAAAGTAAGAAACATTCTAATTGGATTAATATCGGCGGATCTTTTATCAATCATTCATTGAATGATAAATAACTACAAGTGACGGAGATACACGATTTAAATAATGAAAAATCCAATATTTAAAAATAGTATCGAGAATAACTGGAAAAGTGGAAACAAGACCAGATATAATTTGATCATTATGACCAAATCCAAAATCTTTGTAGACAGAACCAATCATTAGTTCCCAACCATGGGGTGAATGAAATCCGATACATAAATCGGTTAATAAAAGAATAAAAAAAGCTTTGACTGTATCACTTAAGTTATATAGGAATTCTTGAGTCCAAGAGTTAAGAATAACAAGCTCTTGATTACCTAAAATAGAATAACCGGTTAGAATAACAAAACAGATTAGATTTGTTGAGAAGTGCAAAATCGTATGGATACGATCCTCATTGTGTATCTTGATTAATTGGATCGTTTCTTTGTGGATTTCTATAGGAAGCTTTTGTAGATGTGTCTCCGAGTATTCCTTGATCATTTCTTCCAAGAAGAGGATTTCCTCTAATTCTATGAACTTTTCTAGAAGACTTTTTTCTTGCATATCATTCAAAAAATTTTCGGATTGACCCGTATTCGACCAACTAGTAACCCAAGATTCCATACTTTTAGTAAATGAGAGAGAAATCCACCAGGGCAGAAATACTATAGATGCAAGATACAAAAGAGGAGTGAATGCTTTCTTTTTTGCCATTTTTAACCTGTGAATTTTTAATTAACCCACTTTATTTGTCGACTCTATGTGATCCAATATTTCTTTCAAACCAAACATGAGTTCTAGACAAGGTATCAAACCTATGAATCTATTTTCTTTGTGATTTTGTTTGAATCTAGAAAGAATACAGAAATAGACTAAGACTCCACTTGGAATTCGACTGAAGAAATAATACAAAATTGTGTTTCCAGATATCTCAATTCATCAAATTCCAAACAAAACACGTGTCTCCTTTCGATCAATGAACAAAAGAAGTCCTTTCAAGATTCTTGTATTTTTCCCTCCTGCGGAGAAAGCATTCGTTCTTCAGCCCAATCCCTTTCTCAAAAGACTTCAATTGGTACGCGCAAGAAATAGGCCAATTCCGCGGCTTTTTGTTCAATTTCTCGCGGAGTCAAATTCTCATCAGTACGGGTCAACGGAATAGCCCCCCGGCCTCTGATGTCCATATAAAGGATACGGCGAGCATAAATACCCTCTTTAACTTCTATTCTAACGGATTGAATATCTTTTATACGGAATCGGAGGAATATGCGACGATTTTTTCCAGGAAATCCCCACCGAAAAATACACACCATTCCTTCCTTTCTATCGAATTGATCATAACCACTACCTACATTCCAGGAAATTGTGCACCACAAGTAGGAACTAATAAAGAGACCTGCGATCCCGTAGAAAGACATCACGATCCCTTGTGGAAAAAAAAGGATTTGCTGAGACGGAACAAAAGATATCAAATTTCTACCAAGATAACTGGAAGTTCCAACCAATAAGAATCCTAATGAACCTAAAAAAACGATAAGCGCCCAGCAAAAATTACTTAGTTTTCGAGACCCCGTTATAAGTTCTATCCATATATGTTCTGATCGCCAACTCATACTTGATCCGATTGCATTTTATTGGAATTGAGAGAATACCCCAAATGGTTTTGACTTTACTTTTTTGTTTCCGAATGGACTTTCATCAACTAGCACTAGTTTAATGTGAACTAGCACTAGTTTGATGGGAACCTTTAGGAGTAATTCCTCAAATTGGTTAGATCTAAAATAATAACACACCCTTCCTATGATCCCAATATACAGATATACATATGGATCCGCCGACTTTACATTTTGGGTATCCAGCAGTCCTGATCTATTTCAAACCAGCTGGAATTCAGTTACCCATAGATCATTTTCTGCAGGCATAAGAGCTTTTTCCTTTATGTTCGTCAGAAATCACATGTTCTACCTTATTTCCCGAAATAAATATATGGGTTATGCTACAAGTCTAAGTTTCAAAAAAACGTATGAGATTGGGTCCCCTCAGATCTAAACAATCTTGTTTTTTTGAACATGAAGAAATAAAGAAGCCATTGCAATTGCCGGAAATACTAGGCCTACTAAAGGCACAAAAATAGAGGGAAATTGGAAAGTTGTCATAAAATGGGTACCTCGATTTACTATTTGTACCTGTTCTTATTTTTTTTAATATCATATTTATTATTTATACTAATTATAATTAATAATTGTAATTAGTATGAATTCGTAGTTAGTATGAATTCATTCAATTTGAAAATTCTTATTACAGATATTAAGTATCTAATTGAGTATATAGAATAAGTCCAAGGAATGTAGAACTCAAAAAATGGACTTATTCGTCTATCTACATGAAAGATACATATGATAATCCATTTGATTATTTTTCTTCATTTCTTTGTGTTTTGTTATTGTCTTCGAATTTAATATTAATAGGAGTTTCTTACAAATTATTGAAAGATTCATTAGAATGCGGCACAACCGGGATTTTTAGTGAAAATGGGATTTTCGGGGGATGAAGAAAGATACAAAACCATATATCTATTTTTTTCTATATTTGAATTTGATTCTATACCTAAGACAAAATGCGTTTTATTTGCCTAATTTCACGAAAGGAAGAACTCGTGTTTTTATCTTGTTGATAGAGACTTCTTAATTAGTAATCGGGAATCCAGGTAAAAAAAAGAGTTATCCGCCACTTTTTATTCTTTTTACAATTAGATCTTAGGTCACCAAAGAAAACTTAATTCTTAGTTACTTTGATTCCGATAAGCAAACTACTTTGCTACAAATAAAATAATTGAACCTAGTGCATTGAATTGGAATTCAAGGGAAAGAAGGCGTGGAGCTTAAATAACTCACTCAGAACACTTTTTAAAAGATTACGTGGTACGATTAGGTCAAATAAGCCCTTCTGGAATAAATATTCAGAAGCTTGTGAACCTTCGGGTATCGTTTTATTCAATGTTTGCTCAATTACTCTTTTACCCGCAAATGCAATGTAGGAATTTGGTTCTGCAATAATAATATCTCCCAACATACCAAAACTAGCTGTTACCCCGCCGGTAGTAGGAGATGTAAGGATTGATACATACAATAACTTTTTATTTGATTGGTAATCAAATAAGGCAGACGAAATTTTAGCCATTTGCATCAAGCTCAAACTTCCTTCTTGCATGCGCGCCCCCCCCGAAGCGCACACTATAATAAGAGGTATAAATTGATTGGTAGCGTACTCAATCAAACGGGTTATTTTCTCCCCGACTACGGATCCCATACTACCCCCCATAAATTTAAAATCCATAACCCCAATTGCTACGGGAATGCCATTTAGTTGACCTACGCCTGTTTGAACAGCCTCGGTTAATCCTATGTTTCTTTGATAAAAATCAATACGATCTTTATAAGTCTCCTCCTCCGAATGAAATCCAATGGGATCCCCGGAGACCATGTCTTCATCCATAGGATCCCAAGTACCGGGGTCGATCAAAACTTCGATTCTTTCTGAACTACTCATTTTCAAATGATATCCACATTGTTCACAAATATTAATTTGTGATTTCAAAAGTTTCTTATAATTTAATCCATAACAATTTTCGCATTGAACCCACAACTGCTTGTATTTTTGAGTTT